GCTAGCGTAGCTTAACTAAAGCATAACACTGAAGATGTTAAGATAGCCCTTAAACCGGACTCGTAGGCACAAAGGCTTAGTCCTGGCTTTAAAATCAGCTCTAGTCATACTTACACATGCAAGTCTCCGCACCCCTGTGCAAATGCCCTTCACCCTCCCACCCGAGCACAAGGAGCTGGTATCAGGCACAAACATCTTAGCCCACGACACCTTGCTTAGCCACACCCCCAAGGGGATCCAGCAGTGATAAATATTAAGCCATAAGTGAAAACTTGACTTAGTTAAGACTATGAGAGTCGGTCAAGCTCGTGCCAGCCACCGCGGTTACACGGGCGACTCAAGTTGATTAATACCGGCGTAAAGTGTGGTTAGGAAAACCCTCAACTAAAGCCAAATGCCTTCCTCACTGTCATACGTACTCGAAGGTAAGAAGCCCAATTACGAAAGTAGCTTTACCCTTTCTGAACCCACGAAAGCTATGGAACAAACTGGGATTAGATACCCCACTATGCATAGCCGTAAACTTAGATAAGATACCACATCTCTTATCCGCCTGGGAACTACGAGCGCTAGCTTAAAACCCAAAGGACTTGGCGGTGCTTGACATCCCCCTAGAGGAGCCTGTTCTGTAACCGATAATCCCCGTTAAACCTCACCCTCTCTTGCAATTTCAGCCTATATACCGCCGTCGTCAGCCTACCCTATGAAGGCCCCACAGTTAGCAGAATTGGTAAACCCCAAAACGCCAGGTCGAGGTGTAGCATATGAGAGGGCAGAAATGGGCTACACTCCTTAATTATAAGGGAAACGAACAACGTATTGAAACATACGATTTGAAGGAGGATTTAGTAGTAAGTAGAAAATAGAGCGTTCTACTGAATTCGGCCCTAAAGCGCGCACATACCGCCCGTCACTCTCCCCAAGCGACCTAACTAACTATTCATAATAAACCATAACAGCAAAGGGGAGATAAGTCGTAACATGGTAAGTGTACCGGAAGGTGCACTTGGCTAACCAGAGCGTAGTTAAAATAGCTAAAGCATCTCCCTTACACCGAGAAGGTATCCGTGCAACCCGGATCGCCCTGATACCGACCAGCTAGCCGACCAAACCAAACCCATTAAACCAAATATTAACTTCCCCCTAACACACGGACATTACAAGAATAAACCATTTTTCCCCCTTAGTATGGGAGACAGAAAAGGACCTACGAGCCATAGAAAAAGTACCGCAAGGGAACGCTGAAAAAGAAGTGAAACAAATCAGTTAAGTAAAAAAAAGCAGAGATTAACACTCGTACCTTTTGCATCATGATTTAGCCAGAACCCCCAAGCAAAATGTTTTTTAGTTTGAACCCCGAAACTAGGTGAGCTACTCCAAGACAGCCTATTTATTAGGGCGAACCCGTCTCTGTGGCAAAAGAGTGGGAAGAGCTTCGAGTAGCGGTGATAAACCTACCGAACCTAGTCATAGCTGGTTGCTTGTGAATTGAATAGAAGTTCAGCTTCTTGGGTTCTCCCCTCCTATCTGCGTACGCACTCACAGATAAAAAGAAACCAAGAAAGTTATTCATAAGAGGTACAGCTCTTATGACACAGACTCAACTTTTTTAAATGGGTAAAGATCATAAAACCTTAAGGCCTATACCCCAGTGGGCTTAAAAGCAGCCACCTGTATAGAAAGCGTTACAGCTCCAATACTCCCCCCTCCCCCTATCCCGATCAAATAATCTTATCCCTTTTTAATACTAACAAGCCCTCCTATATCCATTAGGATAGACCATGCTAAAATGAGTAACTAGAGACCCCGACTCTCTCTTTCAGCACACGCATAAATCGAAACGGACTCACCATCGAAAATTAACGGCCCCAACCCCAGAGGGTATTGAATAACTGTTAAAGAACAAGAAGAGCATTCAACGCTCCACCGTTAACCCCACACCACGTGCTCAAAAAGAAAGACTAAAGGAAAAAGAAGGAACTCGGCAAACACTAAGCCTCGCCTGTTTACCAAAAACATCGCCTCTTGTCCCCCCAAAATAAGAGGTCCCGCCTGCCCTGTGACCACATGTTTAACGGCCGCGGTATCCTAACCGTGCGAAGGTAGCGCAATCACTTGTCTTTTAAATGAGGACCTGTATGAATGGCATAACGAGGGCTTAACTGTCTCCTTTTTCCAGTCAACGAAATTGATCTCCCCGTGCAGAAGCGGGGATGATAACATAAGACGAAAAGACCCTGTGGAGCTTTAGATGACAGGCTGACCGGAATTCACACACCCGAAACAGGACTAAATAATTCCGAGTACCAGCCCTACATCTTCGGTTGGGGCGACCGTGGAGGAACAAAAACCCTCCATGTGGACCAGGTGTATTATACATCCCACCCAAAGCTAAGACCCACAGCTCAAAGCAGCAGAAAATCTGACCTAAATTGATCCAGCGCACGCTGATCAACGGACCAAGTTACCCCAGGGATAACAGCGCAATCCTCTTCTAGAGTCCATATCGACAAGAGGGTTTACGACCTCGATGTTGGATCAGGACATCCTAATGGTGCAGCCGCTATTAAGGGTTCGTTTGTTCAACGATTAAAGTCCTACGTGATCTGAGTTCAGACCGGAGTAATCCAGGTCGGTTTTTATCTATGATAAGATTTCTTTTAGTACGAAAGGACCAAAGAAATAAGGCCCATGCCCAAAGCACGCCTCACCCCTACCTGCTGAAAACCACTAAAGCACGCAAGGGACTTTCTTTCCCTATGCCAAAGATAATGGCCGCTAGGGTGGCAGAGCCCGGATACTGCAGAAGATTTAAGCCCTTCTTACAGAGGTTCAAATCCCCTCCCCAGCTATGACTTCAATGATCATCTCACTCATCCTAAACCCCTTAATCCTTATCATCTTTGTCCTCCTAGCCGTGGCCCTTCTAACCCTGATTGAACGAAAAATTCTTGGTTACATACAACTGCGAAAAGGACCCAATGTAGTAGGACCATATGGCCTTCTACAACCCTTTGCTGACGGTGTAAAACTATTCCTTAAAGAACCAGTTCGCCCTTCCACCGCCTCCCCTGTTCTGTTCCTTCTCACCCCTATACTTGCCCTCACCCTTGCCCTCATCCTCTGAGCCCCCATACCACTGCCTTTCCCAATGGCCGACTTAAGTCTTAACCTCCTTTTCATCCTTGCCATCTCCAGCCTGGCTGTCTACTCAATCTTGGGCTCAGGATGGGCATCCAACTCTAAATATGCACTCATTGGGGCCCTCCGAGCAGTAGCCCAAACCATCTCTTACGAAGTCTGCCTAGGCCTCATTCTCTTGTGCACTATTATCTTCACAGGAGGTTTTACACTACAAACCTTCAGCACCGCCCAAGAGAGCACGTGACTCCTCCTTCCAGCATGGCCGCTAGCTGCAATGTGATTCATCTCCACTCTAGCAGAAACAAACCGAACACCCTTCGACCTTACAGAGGGGGAATCAGAACTAGTCTCAGGCTTTAACGTAGAATATGCAGGGGGCCCTTTCGCCTTATTCTTCCTAGCAGAATACGCCAACATCCTATTAATAAATACCCTCTCAGCAACCCTGTTCCTAGGAACTTCTTTAATGCACGACTCCCCAGAATTAACTACAGTTAACCTTATAATTAAAGCCACACTCCTATCCCTAACATTCTTATGAATCCGGGCATCCTACCCACGATTCCGTTACGACCAACTTATACACCTTACCTGAAAAAATTTCCTCCCCCTTACCTTAGCCCTAGTAATCTGACACCTAGCCCTCCCCATTGCCCTAACAGGCCTCCCCCCACAACTCTAAAACAGGAGCTGTGCCTGAACTAAAGGATCACTTTGATAGAGTGAATAATGAGGGTTAAAATCCCTCCAACTCCTTAGAAAGAGGGGACTTGAACCCCACCTAAAGAGATCAAAACTCTTTGTGCTTCCTCTACACTACTTCCTAGTAAAGTAAGCTAAGTTTAAGCTTCTGGGCCCATACCCCAAAAATGTAGGTTAGAATCCTTCCTTTATTAATGAGCCCTTTCACCTTAACCTTCCTACTAACTAGCCTGGGACTAGGAACTACAATTACACTGGCTAGCTCGCACTGATTTATTGCCTGAATAGGCCTTGAAATCAACTCCCTAGCCATCCTCCCAGTAATAGCACAACACCACCACCCACGGGCCGTTGAGGCAACTACTAAATATTTCCTCACCCAAGCAGCTGCAGCCTCCGTTATCCTATTTGCCTCAATCACTAACGCCTGAACCCTTGGTCACTGACAAATCCTCCAAGAACTTCACCCACTTCCATCCGCCCTACTAACCCTAGCCCTAGCCCTGAAGATAGGCCTGGCCCCTATACACGCGTGACTCCCAGAAGTCCTTCAAGGATTAGACCTAACCACAGGGCTCATCCTCTCCACCTGACAAAAAATTGCCCCCTTCGCCCTTCTAATCCAAATTCACTCACAAAACCCCACCCTCCTCATCCTACTAGGCGTGATATCATCCCTCGTAGGAGGCTGAGGAGGACTAAACCAAACCCAACTACGGAAAATTCTTGCCTACTCCTCTATCGCACACCTCGGCTGGGTAGCCGTAATTATTCAATTCTCCCCCTCCCTAGCCCTACTGACCCTCCTTATGTACTTCATCATAACCTCTTCCCTATTCCTCACCCTTAAACTAAAAAAAGCAACAACAATTAATACCCTTGCCACCTCCACAGTAAAGACTCCTGTTACTATGGCCGTAACCTCACTGGTCCTAATGTCCTTAGGCGGCCTTCCACCACTAAGCGGATTTATGCCGAAATGACTTATTCTCCAAGGACTAACTGAACAAGATATTATCCCAACCGCTACACTGATGGCACTCTCAGGGCTCCTAAGCCTATACTTCTATATGCGACTATCCTACGCCATGTCCCTCACTATGTACCCCAACAACTCCACTGGAACCCCTCCATGGCGTCTCCCCTCCCCTCAATCAACTCTTCCCCTGGCAATCACCACTACCTTAGCAATTCTACTCCTCCCCCTTACCCCCGCTATCTCCGCCCTAACCCTTATTTAGGGACTTAGGTTAAAGCAGACCAAGGGCCTTCAAAGCCCTAAGCGGGAGTTAGAGCCTCCCAGACCCTGATAAGGCTTGCAGGATATTACCCTACACCTTCTGCATGCAAAACAGACACTCTGATTAAGCTAAAGCCTTTCTAGAAGGGCAGGCCTCGATCCTACAAACTCTTAGTTAACAGCTAAGCGCTCAAACCGGCGAGCTTCCTTCTATATCCTCCCCCCTTTTTAAGGGGGGAAGGGGGGAGGATAAAGCCCCGGCAGAGAATTAGTCTGCTACTTCGGATTTGCAATCCAATGTGTCCAACACCTCAGAGCTGATAAGAAGAGGAATTGAACCTCTGTTTATGGGGCTACAACCCACCACTTAGACACTCAGCCATCTTACCTGTGGCAATCACACGCTGGTTCTTTTCTACTAATCATAAAGACATTGGCACCCTCTACTTAATCTTTGGTGCTTGAGCCGGTATAGTAGGCACAGCCTTGAGCCTACTCATCCGAGCAGAATTAAGCCAACCCGGCTCCCTCCTTGGAGACGATCAGATTTATAATGTTATCGTAACCGCGCATGCTTTCGTCATGATTTTCTTCATAGTTATACCAATTATGATTGGAGGCTTTGGGAACTGACTAGTTCCACTAATAATCGGAGCCCCAGACATGGCATTCCCCCGAATAAACAACATAAGCTTCTGACTTCTACCTCCCTCCTTCCTCCTTCTTCTTGCCTCCTCAGGCGTAGAAGCAGGCGCCGGAACAGGTTGAACCGTCTACCCCCCACTAGCAGGCAATCTAGCCCACGCAGGTGCATCCGTAGACCTAACAATCTTCTCTCTCCACTTAGCAGGTGTTTCTTCAATTTTAGGGGCAATTAACTTTATTACTACAATCATTAACATGAAACCCCCTGCCATCACCCAGTATCAAACCCCTCTATTCGTCTGAGCTGTTCTTATTACAGCAGTACTCCTACTCCTCTCTCTTCCTGTTCTAGCTGCTGCTATTACAATACTACTAACAGATCGAAACCTCAACACCTCTTTCTTCGACCCCGCAGGAGGCGGAGACCCAATTCTTTACCAACACCTCTTCTGATTCTTTGGTCACCCAGAGGTCTATATTCTAATTCTCCCAGGGTTCGGGATTATTTCTCATATTGTTGCCTACTACGCCGGGAAAAAAGAACCTTTCGGCTACATGGGTATAGTATGGGCAATGATAGCAATTGGCCTCCTAGGCTTTATTGTCTGAGCCCACCACATGTTCACTGTTGGAATGGATGTTGATACACGAGCCTATTTCACATCTGCAACAATAATTATTGCCATCCCCACCGGAGTAAAAGTCTTTAGCTGACTCGCAACCCTTCATGGAGGTCATCTAAAATGAAACGCCCCCCTTCTATGAGCACTCGGCTTCATCTTCTTATTTACAGTAGGGGGCCTAACCGGTATTATTCTGGCCAACTCATCCTTAGACGTCGTGCTTCACGACACTTACTATGTTGTAGCACACTTCCACTACGTTCTTTCTATAGGAGCAGTATTCGCAATTATAGGGGGCTTCATTCACTGATTCCCACTATTTACAGGCTATACTCTCCATGAAACTTGAGCAAAAATTCACTTTGGGGTAATGTTCGTAGGAGTTAACATAACTTTCTTCCCTCAACACTTCCTAGGGTTAGCAGGAATGCCTCGACGATACTCAGACTACCCTGACGCCTACACTCTGTGAAACACAGTTTCCTCAATTGGTTCGCTGATTTCTCTAGTTGCGGTAGTAATATTCTTATTCATTATTTGAGAAGCATTCGCTTCTAAACGAGAGGTAACTAAATTAGAAATGACCTCAACAAACATTGAGTGACTTCACGGCTGCCCTCCTCCTTACCACACCTTTGAAGAACCTGCACTCGTTCGTGTAGGCTCCCGTGAGTTAAGCTCAAGAACAACACACTCAGCTTTAATTGAGTTGTAATAACCCTCCTGCCCCTTCAATAAGATACTAGTAAAAAAATTACATTGCCTTGTCGAGGCAAATTTGTGGGTTAAACTCCCACGTATCTTACGCACACCTTACAACATAAAATAGGTTATAATAACACAACCCAAGAAAGAAGGGATTCGAACCCCTGTATACTGGTTTCAAGCCAGTCACATAGCCCCTCTGTCACTTCCTTATCTAAGAACTAGTATGAAAATTACGTTACACTTATTAAAGTAAACTTGCAAGTTTAAATCCTGCGTATCTTTAAAATGGCCTCCCCCTCCCAACTTGGACTACAAGACGCTGCCTCCCCCCTTATAGAAGAACTAATTCACTTCCACGACCATGCTTTAATAATTATCACCCTAATTAGCGCATTTGTTCTATACATCTTAGTCGTAATAGTCACGGCTAAAACAACTGACAAATTCATCCTCGACTCCCAGGAAGTTGAGATCATTTGAACAATTCTGCCAGCTGTCATCCTGGTCCTCATTGCACTACCGTCCCTCCGAATTCTATACCTGCTAGATGAGGTTAATGACCCCCACCTTACAATCAAAGCCATAGGACACCAATGATACTGAAGTTATGAGTACACAGACTACGAAGACCTTGGTTTTGACGCATATATAATCCCTACGCAAGATCTCACCCCCGGTCAGTTCCGCCTACTAGAAACAGACCACCGAATAGTAGTTCCAGTAGAATCTCCAATCCGAATACTAGTCTCCGCTGAAGACGTACTACACTCATGAGCTGTTCCTGCACTTGGGATTAAAATAGACGCAGTCCCAGGTCGACTTAACCAAGTAGCTTTCACAGCTTCACGACCGGGAGTATACTTCGGTCAGTGCTCAGAAATCTGCGGAGCCAACCACAGCTTTATACCCATCGTCGTAGAAGCAGTTCCTTTAGAACACTTCGAAAAATGATCCTCCCTAATGCTTGAAGACGCCTCGCTAAGAAGCTATAAGGGACAGCGTCGGCCTTTTAAGCCGAAGATAGGTGACTCCACCCACCCTTAGCGATCGATGCCTCAGCTCAACCCAACCCCTTGATTTATTATTCTAGTCTTCTCATGATTAATTTTCCTACTTTTCATCCCCCCAAAAGTAATCTCTCACGAAACCCCTAACCAGCCATCCCACCAAAGCACAGAAAAAGCCCAAATGGGAGCCTGAACCTGATTATGGCACTAAACCTGTTTTCACAATTTGAGAGCCCAATACTCTTCGGAATCCCACTAATAGCCCTAGCACTGGTCCTTCCATGAGCGCTCTACCCTAAAGCAACAGTCCGATGACTAAGCAATCGACTACTTACACTCCAAGGCTGATTTATAAATCGAGTGACGAACCAAATCTTCGCAACAATTAGCCTAGGCGGGCACAAGTGGGCAGCCCTTCTTACCTCCCTGATGTTGTTCCTTATTACACTGAACATGTTAGGCCTTCTCCCGTACACTTTTACCCCAACCACCCAGCTCTCAATAAACATTGCATTTGCAGTTCCCCTCTGATTAGCCACAGTAATTATCGGGATGGAGAATAACCCAACACATGCCCTAGGACATCTCCTGCCCGAAGGGACCCCCACCCCATTAATCCCTGTCCTCATTGTCATCGAGACAATTAGCCTATTTATTCGACCATTCGCACTAGGCGTTCGACTAACCGCTAATCTTACCGCAGGTCACCTGTTAATTCACCTAATCTCAACAGCTACTCTTGTACTCACCCCTCTAATGCCCCCTGTTGCAATCTTAGTGACTATTGTACTTTTAATGTTAACTCTGTTAGAAATCGCCGTTGCAATGATTCAGGCTTACGTATTTGTTCTCTTATTAAGCCTGTATCTTCAAGAAAACGTTTAATGGCCCATCAAGCACACGCATATCATATAGTTGATCCCAGCCCTTGACCACTAACAGGCGCAGTAGGCGCCCTTCTGATGACCTCTGGCCTAGCAATCTGATTCCACTTCCACTCCATGACACTTATATTGCTTGGTATCTTTTTACTACTCCTTACCTCATTCCAATGATGACGAGACATTATCCGAGAAGGGACATTCCAAGGACATCACACACCTCCTGTCCAAAAAGGGCTCCGATACGGTATAATCCTTTTTATTACATCAGAAGTCTTCTTCTTCCTAGGATTTTTTTGAGCATTTTACCACGCAAGCTTAGCCCCCACCCCTGAACTAGGAGGCTACTGACCCCCAGCTGGAATCAACCCACTTAACCCATTTGAAGTTCCACTGCTTAACACCGCCGTCCTCCTTGCATCAGGGGTCACTATTACCTGAGCCCACCACAGCCTGATGGGCGGGAACCGAAAAGAAACCATCCAAGCCCTCGCTATAACAATCACCCTCGGCTTCTATTTCACCTTTCTACAAGGGGCCGAATACTACGAAGCCCCATTCACTATTGCAGACGGTGTCTACGGCTCCACCTTCTTTGTCGCAACAGGATTCCACGGGCTCCACGTAATTATTGGCTCGGCCTTCCTGTCTGTCTGCCTTGCCCGACAAATCCAATACCACTTTACTTCAAATCATCACTTCGGATTCGAAGCAGCTGCCTGATATTGACACTTCGTAGATGTAGTATGACTATTCCTATACATCTCCATCTACTGATGAGGATCATAATCTTTCTAGTATAAATTAGTATATGTGACTTCCAATCACCTGATCTTGGTTAAAATCCAAGGAGAGATAATGAACCTAATTACCAGCGTAATTATTATCTCACTAATTCTGTCAACAGTCTTAATTATCGTGTCATTTTGGCTCCCTCAAATCAACCCAGACTATGAAAAACTCTCCCCCTACGAATGTGGGTTTGACCCGTTAGGCACTGCTCGCCTCCCCTTCTCCCTCCGCTTCTTTCTAGTCGCTATTCTATTCCTTCTTTTTGACTTGGAAATTGCCCTCCTCCTCCCACTTCCGTGAGGAGACCAACTAGTCACCCCCCTAAAAACATTCTTCTGAGCATCCTTGGTGCTCATTCTCCTCACCCTGGGCCTCGTCTACGAATGACTTCAAGGAGGCCTTGAGTGAGCCGAATAGGTATTTAGTTTAATAAAAACATTTGACTTCGGCTCAAAAGCCTATGGTGAAACTCCATAAATACTTAATGACCCCTACTCACTTCACTTTCTCAGCAGCCTTCACACTGGGCCTTATAGGACTAACCTTCCACCGAACCCATCTTCTTTCCGCCCTTCTCTGCCTTGAAGGTATGATACTCTCCCTATTTATTGCAATGTCCCTATGAACCCTCCAAATTAATGCCACCAACCTGTGCACCCCGCCTATGATTTTACTGGCCTTCTCAGCCTGTGAAGCAAGCGCAGGCCTTGCCCTACTAGTTGCCACCGCCCGCACACACGGAACCGACCGCCTTCGATCCTTAAACTTACTCCAATGTTAAAAATCCTAATTCCTTCGATCGCACTAATCCCCGCCATCTGAACGACACACCACAAGCAACTTTGATCTTCTACCTTCATGTACAGCCTCATTATCGCCATCCTCAGCTTTAGCTGATTTAAAATACCTGCAGAGACAGGTTGATCTTTCTTAAACTCTTATATGGCAACCGACCACCTTTCCACCCCTCTACTAGTGTTAACTTGCTGGCTTCTTCCACTAATAATTCTAGCAAGCCAAAACCACATGGCCACTGAACCAATCAATCGCCAACGAATATACCTCACCCTCCTCACCTCATTGCAGATTCTCCTGATTGCAGCCTTTAGTGCGACTGAGATGATTATATTCTTCATTATGTTCGAAGCAACCCTTATCCCCACGCTAATTATTATCACGCGGTGAGGCAACCAGGCTGAGCGCCTTAATGCGGGTACCTACTTTTTGTTTTATACCTTAGCCAGCTCCCTCCCGCTACTAGTAGCGCTCCTCCTGCTGCAGACAAACATGGGCTCCCTCTCCCTCCTGTCATTGCAATTTTCCTCCACCCCCTTCCTAACCTCCCATACACACAAGCTCTGATGACTAGGCTGCTTACTAGCGTTCCTAGTAAAAATACCACTTTATGGGGGACATCTTTGACTCCCTAAAGCCCACGTAGAGGCACCAATCGCAGGCTCAATAGTCCTGGCTGCCGTACTATTAAAACTGGGAGGCTATGGAATAATACGTATCATCACCATCCTAGAACCGTTGACCAAAGAACTCAGCTACCCCTTTATCATCCTCGCACTCTGAGGCGTTGTCATAACAGGATCAATTTGCCTCCGACAAACTGACCTAAAATCCCTGATTGCTTACTCATCAGTTAGCCACATAGGACTAGTTGCAGCAGGGATCTTAATTCAAACCCCATGGGGTTTTACGGGGGCCCTAATCCTTATAATTGCCCATGGCCTCACATCTTCTGCCTTATTCTGCCTCGCAAACACCAACTATGAACGAACTCACAACCGAACTCTTGTCCTAACACGAGGCCTACAAGCCATGCTCCCTTTAATAACCGCGTGATGATTTATCTCCAGCCTCGCAAATTTAGCCCTTCCCCCCCTTCCCAACCTCATAGGAGAACTAATGATTATTACATCACTATTTAACTGATCCTGGTGGACAATTGTACTGACCGGAGCCGGGACCCTTATTACTGCAAGCTACTCTCTATATATATTCCTGATAACCCAACGAGGCCCCCTCCCAGCACACATTCCAGCCCTAGAGCCCACCCACTCACGAGAGCACCTACTAATAGCCCTACACCTCCTCCCCCTCCTTCTGTTAATTCTCAGCCCTCAGCTAATCTGAGGATGGACCGCCTGTAGACATAGTTTAACTAAAACACTAGATTGTGATTCTATAAATAGGGGTTAAAACCCTCTTGTCCACCGAAACAGGTTTGCCAGCAACAAGGACTGCTAATCTTTGTCCCCTCGGTTGGACTCCGAGGCTGATTCGCCAAGGCTTCTAAAGGATAACAGCTCATCCGTTGGTCTTAGGAACCAAAGACTCTTGGTGCAAATCCAAGTAGCAGCTATGCACTCCACCCCCTTAATAATAACCTCCTCCCTAATTATCATCTTCCTCCTCCTCCTCCACCCCCTCGTAAACAGCTTTATCCCCAACCCAAAGACATCCGATCAAATATTCCTTCAAATCAAAACGGCAGTAAAACTAGCCTTCTTCGTAAGCCTGCTGCCCCTATTCCTCTTCTTTAACGAAGGGGTAGAAACAATCTCATCTAACTGAACCTGAATAACCACGGTGTCTTTTAATATCGGTATTAGCCTTCAGTTTGACCTATACTCAATTACTTTCACACCCATTGCACTATACGTTACATGGTCCATCCTAGAATTTGCCTCTTGATACATGCACTCAGACCCGTACATAAACCGGTTTTTCAAATACCTCCTAACATTCTTAATTGCCATAATCATCTTAACATCAGCAAACAATATGTTTCAACTGTTTATTGGCTGAGAAGGCGTTGGCATCATGTCTTTCCTACTTATCGGCTGATGACATGCACGAGCAGACGCCAACACCGCTGCCCTCCAAGCAATTATCTATAACCGGGCAGGAGATGTAGGACTAATCTTTACAATGGCATGACTTGCCATGCACCTAAACACATGAGAAATACAACAAATATTTATTTTATCTAAGGACATAGAACTCACAGCCCCCCTTCTAGGACTAATTATCGCCGCCACAGGCAAATCAGCACAATTTGGACTTCACCCATGACTCCCCTCCGCCATAGAGGGCCCAACGCCGGTATCCGCCCTTTTACACTCAAGTACTATAGTTGTCGCTGGTATTTTCCTACTCATTCGAATGAACCCCCTAATAGAGAACAACCCCATTGCACTTACTACTTGCCTATGCCTAGGAGCACTAACAACCCTATTCACAGCAACCTGCGCTCTGACACAAAATGACATCAAAAAAATCATCGCATTTTCAACTTCCAGCCAGCTAGGCCTCATGATGACCACCCTTGGCCTAAACCAACCCCAACTGGCCTTCCTTCACATTTGCACACACGCCTTCTTCAAAGCCATACTATTCCTATGCTCCGGGTCTATTATCCACAACCTAAACAACGAGCAAGACATCCGAAAAATAGGAGGGATGCACAACCTAACCCCCATAACCTCCTCCTGCATGACCATAGGAAGCCTTGCCCTCACAGGCACCCCCTTCCTAGCAGGCTTCTTCTCTAAAGACGCCATCATTGAAGCACTAAATACATCCTACCTAAACGCCTGAGCCCTTGTCCTTACACTTCTAGCCACTTCTTTCACAGCCATCTACAGCCTACGACTCGTCTTCTTCGTATCCATGGGCCACCCACGGTTCAACTCCCTTTCCCCTATCAATGAAAACAACCCCACTGCTCTCAACCCCATCAAACGCCTAGCCTGAGGAAGTATTACAGCGGGACTTCTTCTCACATCCAACATCACCCCTCTAAAAACACCCGTGATATCCATACCCCCGCTCCTAAAACTAGCCGCCTTAGTCGTCACAATCCTAGGAGTTCTAGTAGCCCTAGAGCTAGCATCCCTTACTAACAAACAATACAAACCCACGCCTAAATTAACGCCCCACCACTTCTCAAACATGCTAGGATTCTTCCCAACGGTTCTTCACCGAGCAGTCCCTAAAATAAACCTCCTCCTCGGCCAAACCATCACCACCCAAATACTAGACCAAACCTGAATAGAAAAAATTATTCCAAAAGCAGTTTCGTCCCTCAACTCCCCCCTAATTTCTATAACAAGCAACGTCCAACGAGGAGCTATCAAAACATATCTCCTACTATTCTTCCTAACTATCTCACTAACTATCCTCGCCCTCCTAATTTGTTAAACAGCCCGCAAAGCCCCTCGACTAAGACCCCGGGTCAACTCCAACACTACAAACAACGCCAACAGCAGAGTCCACGCCCCTAAAACCAAGAGCCACCCCCCTGAAGAATATAACAGGGCCACACCTTCAATATCCCCCCGAAAGACAAAGAATTCCCCAGAATCGTCGCCAGACGCTCAAGCACCCAGATTTCCCCCACTTCACATCAACAACCCTACAAGAATAACCCCCACCAGATAAGCAAGCATTACCCCTAAAACCCGTCAATCCCCCCAGCTCTCCGGATAAGGCTCCGCCGCAAGGGCAACTGAATACGCAAACACAACCAACATCCCCCCTAAATAAATCAAAAACAAGATAAGAGATAAAAAAGGCCCACCATGCCCTACTAAAACACCACACCCCATCCCCGCTACACCCACCAACCCTAGCGCCGCAAAGTAGGGAGAAGGATTAGAAGCAACCGCAGCCAACCCTAAAATTAACCCAAAAAGAAATATAGTAATAATATAAGTCATAGTTTTTACTTGGATTCTAACCAAGGCTAATGGCTTGAAAAACCACCGTTGTCATTCAACTACAAAAACGCTTCATGGCACATCTACGAAAAACCCACCCAATCCTGAAAATGGCCAACAACGCCCTTGTTGACCTCCCCGCACCTGTTAACATTTCTGCCTGATGAAACTTCGGGTCCTTACTAGGACTCTGCCTCGGTGCACAAATCCTTACAGGCCTATTCCTGGCCATACACTACACATCTGATATCTCAACAGCATTCTCATCCGTCGCCCACATCTGCCGAGATGTAAACTATGGATGAATAATCCGTAACCTCCACGCAAACGGCGCCTCTCTTTTCTTTGTTTGTATCTACCTTCATGTCGGCCGAGGCCTATACTACGGCTCCTACCTTTATAAAGAAACCTGAAACGTTGGAGTCATTTTACTCCTTCTGGTTATGATGACTGCTTTCGTAGGATATGTACTTCCTTGAGGACAGATGTCTTTCTGAGGTGCAACCGTCATTACCAACCTACTCTCCGCCATCCCCTACGTGGGAAACGACCTAGTCCAATGAATCTGAGGAGGCTTCTCAGTAGACAACGCCACCCTAACCCGATTCTTTGCATTCCACTTCCTCCTCCCCTTCGTCATCGCTGCCGCAACTATGGTGCACCTGATTTTCCTTCACGAAACAGGCTCAAACAACCCTCTTGGCCTAAATTCGAACGCTGACAAAATCCCATTCCACCCCTACTTCTCCTATAAAGACCTCCTGGGCTTTGCAATTCTTCTAATTGCACTCGTGTCACTCGCACTCTTCTCCCCCAACCTGCTTGGAGATCCAGATAATTTCACCCCTGCCAACCCCCTAGTTACTCCACCTCATATCAAACCCGAATGATACTTCCTATTTGCTTATGCTATCCTACGTTCAATTCCGAACAAGTTAGGAGGTGTCTTAGCCCTTCTATTCTCCATTCTGGTCCTTATACTTGTACCCTTCCTCCACACCTGTAAACAACGAAGCCTAACATTCCGACCTCTGTCACAATTCCTATTTTGAACACTAGTTGCAGATGTTATAATTCTGACCTGAATCGGAGGTATGCCTGTAGAGGACCCATACATTATTATTGGACAAGTAGCATCCTTTATCTACTTCAGTATCTTTTTAGTCCTATTCCCACTAGCTGGCTGATTAGAAAATAAACTTCTTCAACTCTCATGCCCTGGTAGCTAAGTCGCCACAGCCCCGGTCTTGTAATCCGGTTACGGAGGTTCAAATCCTCCCCAGTGCAAAACATCAGAAAGAAGGGGATTTCACCCTCGCCCCTAACTCCCAAAGCTAGGATTCTTACTAAACTACTTTCTGTAGTACACATGCACACATGTATTCAAGTACATATTATGGTATATTATATATATATATATGTATTCAAGTACATATTATGGTATATTATATATATATATATGTATTCAAGTACATATTATGGTGTAAGTACATTTGTGTATTAGGACATTAAATGCACATCCAACTATTATATCAATTCAGGGACATATTAAGAACTGACATTACACGTACTCAACATTAATACGCAGTAAGAACCGAGCATCAGTTGATATCATAGTAATCACGGTTAATGATAGAATCAGGGACAGTAATCGTGGGGGTCGCACTCAGTGAATTATTCCTGGCATCTGGTTCCTACTTCAGGGCCATTACTAGATTAACCCCCCCACTTTCATCGACGCTGGCATAAGTTAATGCCGTTAACACATGGAATGCATTACCCAGTCAGCCGGGCGTTCTTTCCAGGGGATTTGGGGTATTTTTTATTTTTTTTTCCTTTCAATTGACATCTCAGAGTGCATACAAAACAGTTGAATAAGGTTGAACAATTACTCTGCTTCGCCAACTAAATATGGAGTGCCCGGGGACTAGGATTTACGTAATTACATAACTGTTATCAAGTACATAAGGAAGTCTCAATTCCTAACGTATTACTCGAGGTTAATGTGTTTCGGTAGAAATGCGTAAACCCCCCTACCCCCCTACAATCGAGACGTTGTACTTACTCCTGTAAACCCCCCGGAAACAGGAAAACGTCAACGACGTAGTAATGAAGCTACTTCAAAAACAAGTGATTTACAATATAATACAAAAGCCTTGCTACTAACATTTCTGTGCAAAGACAAGTATAGGTATACACAGCTATGTATGGACATCATAGACTTCAAATCGCCGCCCAGCGAATATTTATTCGCATTTATAATATATACGTATTTTCACGTATGCATAAACACAGGCCCCTCTGGGCCTTTAACAACCCCGAGGTATACACAGCTATGTATGGACATCATAGACTTCAAATCGCCGCCCAGCGAATATTTATTCGCATTTATAATATATACGTATTTTCACGTATGCATAAACACAGGCCCCTCTGGGCCTTTAACAACCCCGAGGTATACACAGCTATGTATGGACATCATAGACTTCAAATCGCCGCCCAGCGAATATTTATTCGCATTTATAATATATACGTATTTTCACGTATGCATAAACACAGGCCCCTCTGGGCCTTTAACAACCCCGAGGTATACACAGCTATGTATGGACATCATAGACTTCAAATCGCCGCCCAGCGAATATTTATTCGCATTTATAATATATACGTATTTTCACGTATGCATAAACACAGGCCCCTCTGGGCCTTTAACAACCCCGAGGCATACACAGCTATGTATGGACATCATAGACTTCAAATCGCCGCCCAGCGAATATTTATTCGCATTTATAATATATACGTATTTTCACGTATGCATAAACACAGGCCCCTCTGGGCCTTTAACAACCCCGAGGCATACACAGCTATGTATGGACATCATAGACTTCAAATCGCCAATACGGACTTAGCCTCCCCAGC